CAAGAGACGGACCCAGGAAGAGAATGACAGCAGAGGGGGAGGATCGGAGGACAGAGAAGAGGGACCGAGGCTCAGACCAGACCTGGAGGCAGAAGAGACTGGCGGGAGTAGAGGAAGAGCCAGACTTAGAGCTAGGATCCGATAGAGAGGGACGGAGAGGCTGGAAAACTCCAGGGCGCGCTTACTTTACTTTACTGTAGGCGATAGGGCGATACGGCTTTTCAGCGGAGCTGAGCCGTATCTTTCACGTTCGACTCGCCAACAAACATGCACTTTTCAGAGTTGCCGTTGCCCAGGTGGCGTTGGTGCTATCGTATATAAGATCACGCCTGGTTTTAGGAAGGGCTTTCCCTCATCTAAGTGGTGTGTTCTCATATTTTTTTAAAAAAGAAAAACAGGATGCATAAGTGGCGGTCTTCTCGTCACTCTTCGGAGCTAGGCACGTCGCTACAGGGCGCAACTAAGATGGGCCGCCTCCGGTCCGCCCGGATGACAGCATTTCAATTCATGTGATGTAAAAGAGGGCTTTCTCGTCTCGCTGGCAGGGGGTGAGCTTTCTCACTATACAATGAACGAAGGACCAACGACGAGCTAGATAGAGGATAAGAGAAGGAGGAGGAGTAGGAGCTAATTCGGACGGAATCGAATGATTACGAGATAGACAATGAGACAAAGCCAAGAGGGGAGAGCACTTAGACAATTCACTTTGAGTACAGGGAAGTCTGCTGGTAGGAATTCCTCAGGGCGTATTACGGTTTTTCACCGAGGGGGTGGATCGAAGCGATTGCAGCGAAGAATTGATCTGAAACGAAGCACTTCGTCTATTGGCATTGTAGAAAGGATAGAATATGACCCTAATCGTTCTTCTCGGATCGCTCCAGTACGATGGATCGAGGGGGTGCAGCTACGCCGCCAGAGGAAATGCAACACGATAGAAGAGTTCGCTCCGCCGCGTAAGATCCTCGAACCTACCACGACCACCATCCGCGGCCTATTTTCGTTCTCTTCCCTGCCCCGGAAGGTGGATCAAAGAAAGGTAGCTTGCTTCTCTCCTGGACTGATGGCGGCTTATGTAGTGGTCGGCCTTCCTACCAGAATGCCTCCTTGGTCGAAGAGCCCCTTTACTAGTAAGGGCGCTGGAAGCAAAAAAACTTGCGCGAAGGACGTCTTCTTCTCTGCCTTCTCCTCTCCAAAGGCCAAGGGAGAGACAGCATCCCTTTCCTTCGGTAGCTCTTGTGGTTTCCCAAGGATAGCGGTAGCTGGGGCAAAGCCCGCTTTCTTCGCTCCGCGAATGAGAGAGAAAGTCAGAGGAAAAAACACGTTCTCTCTTTGCGAGGTCCGAAAGTGGAGAACGCATAGCATTCTCTGGGCACATAGGATCAAACGTAAAGCAGCGCTTTCTTGGCAGAGTTTTTGGCGGCAAGATACTTTCACTTTAAGGCTTGTTGGAGCTGCTGAGCATAACGAATCGAAGCCAAAGACGGATCAAGGTAGCTTGCCTGCCAAGCCGATAGGCGAAAGGCCGAAGGATGGAGCGCGCAAAGTCGATCGTGCACCTGTCGTGTGACCCGTTGGTCCTAAGCAATGTCTTGCGCGAAGCGACCCACCTAGAAACAGCTCTCCTTTATGTTATATGTTAGGGGGGCACAGGAACTTCGATCGGATGCGGGTATCCAATCCCGCCGCTGAGATGTCCAGCGGATTCCTGGGCCTTGACGGATGGCCGGCCACCTTACCTTTTACGTTAGAAGAGCAAAAGGCCCGGGGCAGAGCAGGATGAACCAATGTGAATGAGTGTAAGCTTCGTTGCCCGAACACGATTGATGCTGACCACACTAGGTGCTACCGCGGTAGCAAGAGAGGCCAGGCGGTGACAATTGAGAGGTTGTCACTGAGCATTCCTAGTCACACGGGAAGAGAGGTCAAAAGGCAAGGCCATACGCCCGTTTGGCTCCTCGCGGAGTATAGCTCACATCCAAACATCTGATTGGGGAACGGGGCAACGCCCATGAAGCTCCGGCGGAAAGGGAAGGCCTGCCAGGCCGTATGCCCATGGGTGCAGGATTCTTCGAAAAAGCGCGGGCTGACTCGGGGACCTGGGACCTTGGCTTAGCAACGAATGAGGGGAAGCTCTTCGGGCTTTCTCCGCCAGCGGCTTATGTAGTGGTCGGCCTTATAAAGCTCGCTAAGCTTCGCTTCCCTCCCCCCTTTTAATATTAAATGAAGTGGAAAGTCTTGACTTAGTAGTAGTAGTCGGCATTCTATAAGCGACTTGTCGAGTCTACGAAGCTTTGCTTCTTGTAGTCGGCCCGTAATGCCTCCCTTCATTTGCTTGCCTCCTTCCAGCTCAGAATGCCTAATGCCTATTATCTAGTTCTAGAAGCTAACCGCCAGAAGCTCACCCTTCGGGTGTCGCTTCCAGCGCTGGAGGCCAAGCATTCTGCCAGACGTCCCGGCCCGTTCGCCTTTGGTACTTCAGTAGATCTTCAAAAAAAAAGCGCTACTTCAATGCAGCCTTAACTACAACTACATTACGCAAGCTCCACCAATACCTATACCTACCTATAGAATAGAGTCACAAAAGTACCAGTGACGGTGACTTTCTAGGTTTATGGATTCAGTCAGCTAAACTCCTCAATAAATATCAACAAACAACATGTCGTGACCGGTGTAGCTAAGTTTCCAAAGGTGAACAGCCCCCTGTCCTTTATAGTCGTAAAGAGCTTCTCAGAAAAGTAAGGTAGTTTACTTGCTTACTTGTAAGGAAGGAGGCATTCGTCAGCGTGGGAAGGCCGACCACGCTCTCTTTGTCAAGAAAAGGGAAGGTAGTTTACTTGCTTACTTGTTAAGGAACAAAGGTCGTTTCATCGATTCTTCAACATTATCAATAAATGGATCGACCCATAGGATAAAGGGGATGGAAGAGAGACAGGAATTTAATCTTGGATTCTTCTGGCAATGAATGGCTGCCCGCTGACGAATGATTGATCGTGTTGCCATAAGCATCGAAATCAATAGGATAGTAAAAAGGAGGGGTAGGAAAGGTAATCTGCTGAGATGGGGATCACTTCACGGATCTATCTGGTAACAAAAGCACTCTTGACCCCCGATCCTTCGATTCGTTCGAATGGCGAAAGCGATTCCGGCTAGGGACCACCTCAGGCTTTTCACGAGAGTTACGAGATGCGCCCGAACTCGAGAACCTTCGCTGAGCTAGGCAAGGCCTCGCTAAGCTTGGTCATTCCTTGGTCGTAACTTCAGTGTGGTGTGACTCGTGAGGGCTACGAAGAGCTTGGTCTGCTGGGGCTCACTCAGAGACAAGTCAACCAAAAAAAAATGAAAAAGAGGGTAGTTGTTCATCACTTGGTGGAGGCAGAAGCGAAGAATAAAATAAAGAAGGAAAGCGGAAGAATGAATGCCGAGCGTGGGCCGGCCAGCAAAAACAATTCCCCCAGTTTTGAAAGGTGGTATTCAAAGTCGGGATTCCGCAGGGAGTTTCGCATTTCCTACATGGAAGCTGACCGAGAACTCCCTGAGCTGGTGCTCGCTGTTGCGGAGCTGCCGAACTAGTAAAGCATAAGCATTAGGAGTATGCTTCAAAAGCCAGACTAAATAGCCAGACAACTCTCGTTCGTAGATTGGAAGAGCTGAAGTAACTGTTCGTTGGGGGGGGACACCCGACTTAGGCAGCCCAGTCTACAGTCCCCTGAGAGTTTCCCTTCTCTAAACTGTTCCATGTGGGTCAGAAGCTTTTTCGTTCCTCAATTCAAGTTCTCATTTTCTTTCTTTTATTTACTTTACATAGTGCCATTGTCCTAGTTTTGTCATAGATTCTTTCATCCCCCTCAGTATGTTCATTCGTGTGGGGTTAGGATGTTGGCCTATAGCGTATTGGTTGTGTTCGCTCATGGCTCGGCGCTTTCATTATCCTTTTCTTTTTTCTTCCTTGGTCAAGCTACTTCGTTCCTCTCCTTTTAGGAGAGCTACTTCGTTCCTTTCCTTCTTTTTAAGTTTCACTTCTTTCGCCTATCCTTGACTTTATTTGCTCGCTTCATACCTTTGATCTATGTCGTTCCCAGTTCGTTCAGCCAGGTCTTTTTTTATTATTGAAAAGGTCGTCGTTTTTGAGTGAACCAGGAAAAAACCTCATCCATTTCACTTTGAATGTTTCGAGCCTTCGCTCTTTCATATAATGGTCCAGGATCTAGTCGTCTGTTCATAGTTTCACTTCGCTTCTGCCATCCTCCGTCTCCAAGGGCTGGTTTTCGCTTGCTCTTTATCGCACTTGGTCATTCCTCGGAAATGAGTTCGGTTCCTCGGGAGGGACTTCCAACTGAATGCGATCCTTGGTCGCCGTATCTCATCATCCCGGATTATTGGATTGACCCAATAGCATACCTGCCTGCACGCACGAACGGGTAGGCGATCGACAATGCCATAAGCCTAAACGGCTTCCTGCTGACATAGAAAGAGATCTTTCCATGTCACCGGTCTGCCTGCCCCGGGTTCTCTCTGCTCGGTTCCACAATCAATCCCAGATCCATCCATTTGAGGGAGGTCAAATTCCGCGCTCTTCTAATTGCTTAGAAGGGTTCTTGAACCCCTTTACTAATAGGGCCTCATCGAAGCCCTATTAGTTCTGTATATTAAGGAACAGGGCTCTCAAATGGTCGACTGCGAAACCCATAAGGGTTCAAAGTATACTTTAACGATGCCCTCTATCGGCGATAGTTCAACGGACTACTTTTGCGATGTCTGTCACATGAAGAAGCTCAGCAAGCCTTGCAAGAAGTACATGCTTTACTAATAGGGGCTAGGGGCATAGTAATATTGGTTTGCTGGGTTGGTTTTGCTCTCTACCTTCTCACGGGGGGATGGAAACAAGAGAGGTCAACTGGAGTGGAAGCCAAACGACGGGGCCGAGAATCTGTGATCGATCCGAAGAACCACTGCCAGATACGATTCTGCTCCCCCTTCGTACTACCAAAAAATGCGATTCT